CCCACATTCAAACCCCCCTTTTTACCATTAGCAAGAACTTGTTTCACTTGCATATCATAAGGAATTCGAACAACTGCTTCAAATACAGTATCAGGAAGTACCGCTTGTGGGACCTCAATTTCCACGGGCTTATTAGCTAAATGGCAATTGGCACATACAATCCGTCCGGTCGCTTCTCGTGGATTTTCATAACCCTGCTGTGCAAAAATGGGATATGCATTTGAAATAGATGTCCGAGTTATGATATATATCATCAGCGATACGGAAATAGAGCGAGTAATCTCTTTCTTTATCCAAGAAAAGGTATTTTTAATTTGCATGGTCCAATCATTGATCCCGAAAATTTCTACAATAAAATTGGGTAGGTCGCTTGTATAGTCCCTACCCACAATTCTGCTATTTACTGAAATAATTTTACTGGAATATAGGAATAGGAGAAATCCTCGTCTCGGTAGAAAGAGTAAGTACGTCTTTAAATGTTTTGCTTATGTAACATATTATAGTTGGATCAGTCATTCATTGAATGATAAATCACTACAAGTGATGGAGATACACGATTTAAATAACGAAAGATCCAATATTTAAAAATTGTATCTAGAATGACTGGAAAAGTGGAAACAAGACCAGATATAATTTGCTCATTATGAGCAAATCCAAAATCTTTGTAGACATACCCAATCATAAGTTCCCAACCATGGGGTGAATGGAATCCGATACATAAATCAGTTAATAAAAGAATAGAAAAAGCTTTTATTGTGTCACTTAAGTTATATAGGAATTCTTGAACCCAAGAGTTAAGAATAACAAGTTCTTCATTACCCAGAATAGAATAACCACTGAAAATAATGAAACAGATTATATTTGTCGATAAGTGCAAAATCGTATGGATATGATCCTCGTTGTGCATATTGATCAATTGGATCGTTTCTTTGTGGATTCCGATACGAAGCGTTTGTAGATCTGTTTCCGGGTCTTCTTTTATCATTTCGTCCAAGAGTAAGAGTTCTTCTAATTCTATGAATTTTTCTAGAATACTCTTTTCTTGAATATCAGTCAAAAAAGTTTCAGATTGCCTAGTATTCCACCAATTAGTAACCCAAGATTCAAGACTTTTATTAAATGTAAATGAGAGAGAGATCCACCAAGGCAAAAATACTATAGATGTAAAATATAAAAGAGGAAGAAATGATTTCTTTTTTGCCATTTTTTCATCTGTAAATTGGAATTGTTAATGAACCCACCTGATTCGTCGAATTTATGTGATCTAATATTTGATTTTTCTATCAACCATAAGTTCTATTACAAAGCAGCTAACCTATCAATCTATTCTCTATTCTATTTTTTATTTGTTTTTTATTTTTATTTGTGATTCAGCAGTTAGTCCTTGAATCTAGAAAGAAGACAGAAATAGAATAAGAGCCCCCTTCGAATTCGAATGAAGAAATAATTCAAAAAATCTTGTTTACAGATACCTCCATTGATCAAATTCGAAGCCCTTTCGATGAATCCCTGAAAGAACCACTTCAATGAATATTATTCGGATTTCGAACCAAAGGAACTCCCCTTCTATCAAAATAGAAAAAATTTCGAAAAAAATTCGCCAGCTACCCCCACAGTAAAAATGGAGAGAGATTTCTATTTATGAAGAATATTGCGATGTCATGATCAAAAATGAGTGGAAAAACAAGACAAAGACAGAAAAGTTCTCGTTAGAAGAGATCCAATCCTTTGATCATTAAGAAACACAAAAGAAAGGAGAGATCATTTACAAGATATGATCTATCTGTATCTAATGTATCAATTCATATTAAAAATAAAAAAAAAAAGAGAAATTCTTTATTCCGAAATGTTTTGATATACGAAATGAATCCATTATTTCGATTTGTTACTTGTTTTTCACTGAACTGAGTTCAATGGATTTCCATACACATAACATAAAAAAACCATTTTTGCGGACAAAAAAGTTTCGTTTTATGGCCGTTCCGTATATGTCTACTTTGGCTTGAATGAACATTTTGAAAAAACTTTAAGCTATGCTATAGAAAGAAAAGGGAATTCTTGAATTTTTTCCCTCCCACTGAGACTGAGAAAGAATTTATTCTTCAGTTCAAGTTTATTTCAAAATACTTCAATTGGTACGCGCAAGAAATAGGCCAATTCGGCAGCTTTTTGCTCAATTTCTCGCGGAGTCAAATTCTCATCACTACGCGTCAAGGGAATGGCCCCCCGTCCTTTGACTTCTATATAAAGGATACGACGAGCATAAATCCCCTCTTTAACTTCTATTCTGATGGACTGAATATCTTTTATACGGAATCGTATGAAGATACGACGATTTTTTCCAGGAAATCCCCAACGAAAAATACACACTAGTCCTTCTTTTCTATCGAATCGATCATAGCCACTACCCACATTCCACGAAATTGTGCACCACAAATAGGAACTAATAAAGAGACCCGCGATCCCGTAGAAAGACATCACGATCCCCTGTGGGAAAAAATTTATTTCCTGAGACGGAACTAAAGATATTAAATTCTTACCCAGATAACTGGAAGTTCCAACCAATACGAATCCTAATGAACCTAAAAAAAGGATAAAGGCCCAGCAGAAATTACTTATTTTTCGAGACCCCACTATAAGTTCTATCCATATATGTTCTGATCGCCAACTCATACTAGATCCAGTTGCATTTTATTGGAATTGAGAAAATAATCCAAATGGATTTTACTTTCCTTTTTTTATTTCCGAAGTAACTCTCATCAACTAGCGCCATTCTGATGTAACTCTTTAGGAGTAATTGATCAAATTGGTTAGGACTAAAATAATAACATTCACTTTATATGATCTCCCCTAGATATCTACATCCATATAGATACGTTGACTTTCCATTTCAGATATCCGCCTCGAGTCCGATCTATTTGAATATAGCCATAACTCATTTACCCATATCATATTATTACGCACACACAATATCTCCGTTTGGAAGAAGCCGTAAGTTATACCATATTCTATTAAATAGATATCCGTGTTATCTATATCTAAGTCTTAAAAAAAAATAGATGAGATTGGGACCCATCGGATCTAAACAATCTTGTTTTTTTGAACATGAAGAAATAAAGAAGCCATTGCAATTGCCGGAAATACTAGGCCTACTAAAGGCACAAAAAGAGAGGGTAAGTTTGTCATTGTCATAGAATGGGTACCTCGATGTAATATTTGTACCTGTTAGAAAGATATCTTATAAATAAAGATATCTTATAATAATTATAATTCGTATATAATTATACTAAGTATATCTAAGTGAGTATATATATAATAAAGAAATGCAAGGAATGTCTAAATAAAGAATGTATAATTAAATAAATAAGACTTATTCATCTTTCTACATAAAATAGAAAAATATATGTATGATAAAATCCATTCTTGTCTTATCATTTGAATTCCAATTTTTATTTCATTTTTATTTAATTAGAAATTCTCGAAAGATTCATTAGAATTCGATCCAACAAGAGGGATTCTTAGCCAAACTAGAGATTTCTCGAGAGAAAGGATACTCTATAGCTATATTTTCTATATTTGAATTATATATACATACACAGCAAAAAGGAAAAAGAAAATTCAGTTTATTTGCCTAATATGAATTTCGCATAAAGCAGAATTTCCTTTTTTTTTTATCTTGTTGATAGAAGTTTCCTGATTACTAATCAGTAATATCGGTATAAAAAAAAGAATTGTCCACATGATTCTTTATTTTATACAATTTACAATTAAATCTTATGTCACCAAAGAAAAAATACATTCTTCGGATTTTGACTTTGATTCCGATAAACTAACTATTTGTTCACTCCAAATAAAATAATTGAACTTAAGGCGCTACTTAATGGAATTTGAATTCAAAGGAAAAAAGGCGTGAAGCTTCAATAACTCACTCAAAACACCCTTTAAAGGATTACGTGGTACGATTGGATCGAATAAGCCCTTATGGAATAAATATTCAGCCGCTTGTGAACCTTCAGGTACTGTCTTATTCAATGTTTGTTCAATTACTCTTTTACCAGCGAATGCAATGTAGGCATTAGGTTCGGCAATAATGATATCCCCCAACATCCCAAAGCTAGCCGTCACCCCACCAGTAGTAGGAGATGTAAGGATAGATACATAGAATAACTTTTTATTTGATTGATAATCATATAAAGCAGCAGATATTTTAGCCATTTGCATCAAACTCAAACTCCCTTCTTGCATACGTGCTCCTCCGGAAGCACACACTAGAATAAGAGGTAAAAATTGATTGGTAGCATACTCGATCAAGCGGGTAATTTTCTCACCTACTACAGATCCCATACTACCCCCCATAAACTGAAAATCCATAACTCCAATTGCTATGGGAATACCGTTTAGTCGACCTGTGCCTGTTTGAATAGCTTCGATTAATCCTGTGTTTCTTTGATAAGAATCAATACGATCTTTATAAGGTTCTTCCTCCGAATGAAATTCAATAGGATCCAGAGAAACCATGTCTTCATCCATAGGATCCCAAGTGCCTGGATCAATCGAAAGTTCGATTCGATCTGAACTACTCATTTTCAAATGATATCCACATTGTTCACAAATATTCATTTTTGACTTAAAAAATTTCTTATAATTTAATCCATAACAATTTTCGCATTGAACCCACAAATGCTTATATTTTTGAGTCAAATCGAAATTAGTCGAATTTTCTCTTATATTGAAATCAATAGTATTCTTGACAGTTCTTATATTAGAGCTCTCCTTTTCATTACCATTACCATTTCCATTTTCACCACAAATGTAATTATAAATGTAACTGTCACTGTAATTATGACTACCACTTAAAATGGAACTCTCAATACAGATTTGAGAACGAAGATAAGAGTCAATGCAACTATTAATGTGATTATTCCAATTATATTTAGTATCATACATGTAACGATCATAGTGGGAATCATTATTCTTAGATCCATTCTTCAGATAACTAT